TGGGACTTTCGAATTGTAAGGAATTCAAACCCCCGGATTTTCTCATAGATAAATGTACGAAATAAATCCAATTTGTAAAAAAAAATTCCCCAAAATTTTGGATTTTTACTCCTCACGTCCAGGATTACGTCCTGGGTCATTAGATAAGAATCCAAAGATAAAGAGGGAAACAAAGAATATTACTACTGTATAAACAAAGAGTTTGAGAGTAAGCATTACATAATCTCCAAGATTTTTTTTTAAGGAATAGATTACCCGTTTTTCCTTACCGCACAGATCCACTAGGATGGTTTTTTTTATTTTGACACCTAAAAAATGCAAAAATCAATTCTTAAAAAAAATTGCAAGAATTGCTTTATAATAAGCAGTCTTATCAATATCAAAAATTAGTTTAAGTATTGTGTGGGTACCTAAAGGTACCTGCTCAACGTAGGTGCAGGGGGTAGAAAGGCTGATCCAAATTTATTGTTGCAGCTATACATTCAATGTAGAAGAATTTGAATTTTAGAATCGAAAGTTCATAATATAAGACTTCTCGGCTCTTCTACATTTTTTCATTTTTTTGCAATGAATACATCTTTTTGCAATGAATACATCATTCAATTTGGCAGACAGATACAGAATAGTAAAGATTTCATCGAAAACTTACAGCAGCTTGCCAAACAAACGCTAATAGAAAAAAGAGTACAGGTATGACAGGCATAACATCCACGATTGGGTTGAAAATGGCATAAGCTTCGGGTAATTTGGCTAAGAAAAAACTAGTCGGATAAAGACCAGAATTAAAACAGATAGAGGTTAAACTAAGTATATTAGGCATAACAAGCATTTCGTTCTTGTAGAGTAGATAATTGGATTTTGATTGAGTTATTTTTCTAAGGGAAAAAGGAAAAGAAAAGGTGGATTCAAAATCCTTTTTTCTTCGGACTTTCCCAAACACAAAATACCTCCTTGTATTCGCATTCTCAAATGGGAATGGAAGAAATTCGACTTTCATATAATATCTTAATAGAATTCCATGTAATGATCAATGCATTTTTTGGATTCTATATTATCCGCATGTTTAGAATCCTAGCAAGAAAATATCCCTGATTTTTTAGGTAATTGAAGTGGGATTGACGAATAATATATAATAAAAATACTGTTTATTAGTGTCGCATAAAAGAAATGGGGCGTGGCCAAGTGGTAAGGCAGCGGGTTTTGGTCCCGTTATTCGGAGGTTCGAATCCTTCCGTCCCAGATTTTTTTTTTCATGAAACGAAAGATAGAATCGTATTGTGCCCTGCAAGACACAAAAGCTTATTAAAGACAATAATTAGTTCTTATGAACTCTTAGATTAGATGCATTTCTAAGGATTCTTTTTCTTTCTCATAAAAAAAAAATCATACTTTTCTTATTTTTAATTTTTAGTTCTTTCTGTTACCTAAAAGAAAGAATGCTATAAGTAAAAGCAAAGACCTTAATTTTACTTTACACTAATTTTTTTTACTTTATTTTTTCTTTCTTTTGTTACTCCTGTTATTCAAGTCGAAGAACTATGAAAAGTTTATAACTAACAAAAAACTGCTAATCTTTTCATTGGCATAGTTTATTTGTTGGAAAAGAGTTGAATCTTCTCATTTCAGGATTGATCATCTCGAGTTCTCTGTTGAGGATGGAAATTCCATAATAAATAAGTCTTAAGCAAACTATTTTATTCCTCTTTTTCAAACTATGTTTCATTCATATGATAGAATATGGGTTTAAATAAATTGGATCCTTGCAGAGTCTTCCCCGATAAATACTTATTTCTTTTATCCATATTTCTCCATAGATAGCAAGTTTGAATTAGTATACAAAACCAATGACTATTCATGATTCCATCCATATTGGATCAATTCTCGATACCACTTTGCAATGAAATTAGAGGAATGTAATGTTATGGTAAAACTTCGTTTAAAACGATGTGGTAGAAAGCAACGTGCGACTTGAAGGAGATGATCGATTGTGGATTTTGCTATCCACCATTTTCCATAGTAATGAAAATGCTCTTGGCTCGACATAGTCTGTTCTATTTGTCCCGAACCGAATTTGCGCTGGGTTGTTTGTAAGTAAATAGTACACGATGGAGCTCGAGAAGACAGAATTGATTTTTTATCAAGGGAAAGAATCTAGGGTTAGTGAAAACTAATAAATTAGGCCAACTTTGTCAGTCTATCCTTAATATAGAAATTGAAAGGTTAAAATAAGAAAAAGTCTAATTTTGGAAGATTGGAAAACTTTTTTTTGATTAAAAGTCTATCAGAATCAATCGTTCATATTCGATTTCTCTAGAAGAGGAAAATGCTTTATTGAAGGAAATAAGAAAAAAAGAAAGGGTATGTTGCTACTCTTTTGAAAGAAAAAAGAATAGGAATTCCCGAAGTAATGTCTAAACCCAAGGATTTCACAAATCAAAGATAAAGGATTCCGGAACAAGTAAACATGATTTTCAACCATCTCAACAATAGAATTAGATCAGAATAAGGAATAAAAGTCAATTTGTTCGAGATGAGATAAAGAAAAGAGTTTAGAGACGACTCAAAAAATTTCGAAGGATTTCTCTTTTGAATTCTGTTAGTCAAAATTAGCCAACTTGAGTCATGAGTATAAATGAAATTTGTTTTTTCTTCTATAAGGAAATTAATGCAAGTCATAGTCTAATATTATAGATAGAAATTCGAATCATTTTCTCGAGCCGTATGAGGAGAAAACCTCCTATACGTTTCTAGGGGGGGCATTGTTTATCTACATCTATCCCAATAAGCTGTCTATCGAATCGTTGCAATTGATGTTCGATCTCGAAGAGAAGGAAGAGATCTTCAAAAAGTTGGTTTTTATGATCCGATAAAGAATCAAACTTGTTTAAATGTTCCAGCTATTCTCTATTTCCTTGAAAAAGGTGCTCAACCTACAAGAACTGTTTATGATATTTTAAGGAAAGCAGAATTCTTTAAAGATAAAGAAAGAACTTTGAGTTAATTGAAGAACTAAATGAATAAAAAATAAAAAAGTAGGGGAGAGTCATTAATATCCCTTAATTATCACAATTTGCCTCTTTTTTTGCCTCTTTTTTAGTCCTATTTTTTTGCTGCATTTATGTCGTGCCAATCCAACAAAAGCCCTTATTTAATTTCCTTATTTGTATCTAATTGGTTTTCTTACCATTGTATTTCTATTGACAAAGGTCTATTGAACAAATAGAATTTGTAGCTAGATAGGTCTCTTTATTGTCACTCCATATTAGGTATTTCTGTCTACACTTTGCTCAAATGATAGGGTTGCCCCCCCCTTGCATGTACTTTCATATAAGATTTTTCTATATTAAATGTTAAAAAAATAACAATTTTGCTATTATGATTGGGGCCGCTTCTTTTTTAACCTTAGTGAAATTTAACCGATCTGTTTATTTTGGTATTTGAGTGTTTTTAATGGGTGATAAAATCTTTCTTTTGATGTCTTGCTAATTCAATGTTTTGCCAGGAGCGTCCGGTGTAATTCCATCGATTTTTGGATTTCGATCGTATCTAAGATCCTATTTTATCTGGGTTGCTAACTCAATGGTAGAGTACTCGGCTTTTAAGTGCGACTATGATCTTTTACACATTTGGATGAAGCAACAAATTCGTCCAGACTCTTGGTAGAGTCTAGAAGACCACGACTGATCCTCAAAGGTAATGAATGGAAAAAATAGCATGTCGTAATAAAATCAATTTCTTTTTTTTTTTTGGAATAAAAAAATTCCGATTTTCTGGGTCTAGTGAATAAATGGATAGAGCCTAGCTCTAATTCTGGTAAAATAAAAAGCAACGAGCTTAACTTCTTAATTGAAATGATTCCCCGATCTAATTAGACGTTAAAAATAGATTAGTGCCTGATGCGGGGAAAGGTTGGGTTTTCCTATCGGTGGACCCTTTAATTTTTTTTTAGGAATCCTAATTATTCTTGATTATGGATTGAAAAGGAATGTTATGAATTGAATGTGTAAAAGAAGCAGTATATTGATAAAGAGACTGTATTCCAAAGTCAAAAGAGCGATTGGCCTGCAAAAATAAAAGATTTGTTCTTGTTTGTAATTAGAACAAACATAAACTAATTAGATAGAAAAGGAGCAGAAAAAGATCTATGGATTAGACTCCCTTTCTTTTCAGGGTTTGTTTTCTAAAATGGAACACCCTGTTCTGACCATATTGCACTATGTATCATCATTTGATAAATCGAGAAATGCTTTTTTTCTCTGATTCAAGTAGAAATACAAATGGAAAAATTCGAAGGGTATTCAGAAAAACAGAAATCTCGTCAACAATACTTCGTTTACCCACTTCTCTTTCAGGAATATATTTATGCATTTGCCCATGATTATGTATTAAATGGTTCCGAACCTGTGGAAATTTTTGGTTGTAATAACAAGAAATTTAGTTCACTACTTGTGAAACGTTTAATTATTCGAATGTATCAGCAGAATTTTTGGATTAATTCGGTTAATCATCCTAACCAAGATCGATTGTTGGATCACAGCAATCATTTTTATTCGGAGTTTTATTCTCAGATTCTATCTGAGGGGTTTGCAATCGTTGTAGAAATCCCATTCTCACTAGGACAACTATCTTGTCCGGAAGAAAAAGAAATACCAAAGTTTCAAAATTTACGATCTATTCATTCCATATTTCCCTTTTTAGAAGACAAATTTTTGCATTTACATTATCTATCACATATAGAAATACCCTATCTTATCCATTTTGAAATCTTGGTTCAACTCCTTGAATACCGGATCCAAGATGTTCCATCTTTGCATTTATTGCGATTCTTTCTCAACTATTATTCGAATTGGAATAGTCTTATTACTTCAATGAAATCCATTTTTCTTTTTTCAAAAGAAAATAAAAGACTATCTCGATTCCTATATAACTCTTATGTATCAGAATATGAATTTTTCTTGTTGTTTCTTCGTAAACAATCTTCTTGCTTACGATTAACATCT